GATAGACTTGATCTAGATATAAAAAAAGATCTTAAACAAATACAAGATATAAGAATAAACAATGAAAATGCGTCTTTCTATTGTTCTATCCATAATTAATCCTATGGATCTTGGGATTGGTAGATTTGGTTTATATTTGTAAACCATAGTTATGGATCAAGCCAAGGAGCACAACGTCCTCTAACCACCCATATATTGTCCTTTTTATTCCGTGTTGCACTAGAAACTACTTTTTTTATTGTTTGTTTATTGTACTAAATTCTATTCAAATGCATTGAATTCTTAACTTAATATTCATAATTAAAATTAATATAAATAAGAAATAAGTAAGATAGAAAATTTATCTTTTCGATGAAAATTTGTACACGACATGGGAGAAGGATAGCCCTATCTTTCTATTTATAATTGAAGAAGGGGTGCCATCATCTATAGTGAAGTGATACCCCGATTCACACAATAGAATAATTTCTTTCAATACTTACTCGTTATTAGTTAATGATCGTAATGATTGTATCTATATGCTTATTCCGAGAGGAAATATTCAAATGATTATTCATCGAATGACTATTATTGTATTTTCATTCAAATAGGAGGGCGGGAAGGCTCTATGGAAAAATGGCGGTTCAATTCGATGTTGTTTAAGGAGGAGTTAGAACACGGGTGCGGGTTAAGTAAATCACTAGAGGGTATTCGACCCGTTGGAAATACAAATGGGGGTGAAGACCCTGTTATAAATAACATGATTCATGGTTGGATTGATAGTGACAGCTCTAATAATATTGATCCTTTATTTGGTGTCAGCAACATTCGGAGTTTGATCTGTGATGACACTTTTTTAGTTAAGGATAGTAATGGTGAAAATTATTCCATATATTTGGATATTGAAAATTTTATTTTTGAGGTTGAAGACGATCGTTCTTTTTTGAGTGAATTGGGCGGTTTTTTTTCTAGTTGCCTAAATTATAGTTATCCGAATGATGGACCTAAGAGTGACAATCACTACTACAATCGTTACATGTATGATACTCAATATAGTTGGAATAATCACATTACTAGTTGCATTGAGAGTTATCTTCGTTCTGAAATCCATATTGATAGTTACATTTCAAGCGGCAGTGACAATTACAGTAAGAATTACATTTATAGTTACATTTGTAGTGAAAGCGTAAATAGTATTGACAGTGATAGTTTCATCAGTATACAAACTAGCGCAAGTGGAAGTGATCTCGATATAAGTACAAAATACAGGAATTTGTGGGTTCAATGCGAAAATTGTTATGGATTAAATTATAAGAAATTTTTTAGGTTAAAACGGAATATTTGTGAACAATGTGGATATCATTTGAAAATGAGTAGTTCAGAAAGAATCGAACTTTTGATTGATCCAGGCACTTGGGATGCTATGGATGAGGACATGGTTTCGGTGGACCCCATTGAATTTCATTCGGAGCAGGAGCCTTATAAAGATCGTATTGATTCTTATCAAAAAAAGACAGGGTTAACTGAGGCTGTTCAAACAGGCATAGGTCAATTAAACGGTATTTCCATCGCAATTGGGATTATGGATTTTCAGTTTATGGGGGGCAGTATGGGATCCGTAGTAGGCGAGAAAATCACCCGTTTGATCGAATATGCTACTAATAGATCTCTACCCCTTATTATAGTGTGTGCTTCGGGGGGAGCCCGCATGCAAGAAGGAAGTTTGAGCTTGATGCAAATGGCTAAAATATCTTCAGCTTTATATGATTATCAATCAAATAAAAAGTTATTCTACGTATCAATCCTTACATCTCCTACAACCGGTGGGGTGACTGCCAGTTTTGGTATGTTAGGAGATATCATTATTGCCGAACCTAATGCTTACATTGCATTTGCAGGTAAAAGAGTAATTGAACAAACATTGAATAAGACAGTACCTGATGGGTCACAAGAAGCTGAGTATTTATTCCATAAGGGCTTATTCGACCCAATCGTACCACGTAATCCTTTAAAGGGTGTTCTGAGTGAGTTATTTCAGCTTCACGGTTTCTGTCCTTTGAATCAAAATTGAATCAAGTAGATCATTTAATTCTGTTTTTTTTATTTGAAGTTTACAAGTATTTAGTTTCAATTTTATTTAGTTTATGGTAATCAAAGTGAAAATCAAAAATAATAAGCACGGAGTTTTACTTGAGGTTATAAAATACAATTGTATAACGGATCATAAGTTGTTGATAATCACTTTTCTTATTTGCTACAGATCCATTTTATTTCTACCTATATAATGCATGATTAGTAATCGGGAAGGCTCTATCAATAGGATAAAAGAGTTAATTTTTCTCCTAAATTAGGAAAAATTCATGTTATTTTATTACATTTACATTACGTATTTATTATAGATATAATTATTCTCCAAGTAAGAACCTTTTTTGGTATTTATTAGAAGATAAGTATAAGAGAACAATAATAATAAATATATATTATATAAAAGTGAATAGGTACACTTATTTAGTTCTACGTTTCTTGTACCTATTATTATATACTGATAATAGATATACTTATCATAAGATATCTTTATAACAGGTACAAAATATTAAATCGAGGTATCCATTCTATGACAACTTTCAACTTACCCTCTTTTTTTGTGCCTTTAGTGGGTCTAGTATTTCCAGCAATTGCAATGGCTTCCCTATCTCTTCATGTTCAAAAAAACAAGATTATCTAGATTCGACGGGACCAAATCTCGTTCATTTTTTTTTTCAAGACTCGGACTTGGGTCATAATACAGATATCTATTTAAATTTATCTATCTATTTAGTGGACATAGGATACAACATGTGGATTCTTCCGAACACAAATGAAAGAGCTATTATGCGCGTGGAAACATCATGGGATGATATATAGGGATAAATAGATTATATATTCAAAAGGGGGTCCGCAGATTATGAAATGGAAAGTAAAAATATCTCTATGTATGTAGATATCTATAGTGGGATTATATGAGGGGGATCCTTTTTTATATCTAAGCGATTCGATGAATTACTCCTAATGGTTCACATCATAATAAGAGTGCTAGTTGATAAGAGTTGCTTCAGGAACAAAAAAAGAAAGTCAAATTTTGGTTATTCTCTAAATTTCAATAAAATTAAACAACTGGATCTAGTATGAACTGGCGATCAGAACATATATGGATAGAACTTATAATGGGGTCTCGAAAAACAAGTAATTTATGTTGGGCCTGTATCCTTTTTTTAGGTTCACTGGGATTCTTATTGGTTGGAACTTCTAGTTACCTTGGTAGGAATCTGATATCCTTATTTCCTTCTCAGCAAATCCTTTTTTTCCCACAAGGGATCGTGATGTCTTTCTATGGGATCGCGGGTATGTTCATTAGCTCCTATTTGTGGTGCACAATTTCGTGGAATGTGGGTAGTGGTTATGATAGATTCGATAGAAAAAAAGGAATAGTGTGTATTTTTCGTTGGGGATTCCCTGGAAGAAATCGTCGAATCTTTCTTCGATTCCTTATGAGAGATATTCAGTCGATTAGAATAGAGGTTAAAGAAGGTATTTATTCCCGGCGTGTACTTTATATGGAAATCAGAGGCCAGGGTGCCATTCCTTTGACTCGTACTGATGAGAATTTGACTCCACGAGAAATTGAACAAAAAGCTGCGGAATTGGCCTATTTTTTGCGCGTACCAATTGAAGTATTTTGAAATGAATTGAAGAATGAATGCTTTCGCAGCATTGAGTTCTGTTTTGTTTTTTCAGGTCGCTCATTCGAGCAAAAGCAGACGCGTGTGAAACAACCAGAAAACAGAAAACAAAGCGCTTTTTCCACCAAAAGTTTTTGATGGATTGTATATGGAAATCAACTCCATTTTTTCATACTCGTAACAAGTATACTAAGTATGGATTCATCATATATATCCGAAAAACTAAGACTATATATATACTTCATATTTTTGGGGTCCAATATTTTTTAATTGATATGTTAGATATAGATGGATCATATCTTGTAATTCAATTCTGTTTTTGTTTTGTCTCGAAATTCGAAAAATATGCATTTCTTGACTTGAAGTGGCTCGTTAGGGCATTCAGCGAAAGGATACAATTGCTTCGAATGAAGACATAATAAAAAAAATATTGTTTCCAGATCTAAGGATTAGCCCTTTAATTAAATAAAATAAAGGGGGTCTGTGGATTCAATACCCTGTTTGTTATAGAACTCATGTTTCATGGAAATATCAGATTGGATAGAATCGAGGAATGAGGTGGTTTCATTAACAATTCACAGATTAAAAATGCCAAAAAAGAAAGCATTCAACCCCCTTCTATATCTTACATCTATAGTTTTTTTGCCCTGGTGGATTTCTTTCTCATTTAATAAAAGTATGGAATCTTTGGTTACTAATTGGTGGAATGCTGGGCAATCCGAAGTTTTTTTGAATAATATTCAAGAAAAGAACGTTCTGGAAAAATTCATAGAATTAGAAGAACTCTTCCTTTTGGACGAAATGATAAAGGAGTACCCCGATACACATATACAAAAGCTTCATATAGGAATACACAAAGAAACGATCCAATTGGTCAAAATGTACAATGAGGATCATATCCATACCATTTTACATTTTTCGACAAATATAATAAGCTTCGCTATTCTAAGTGGTTATTCTATTCTGGGTAATGAAGAACTTAGTATTATTAATTCTTGGGTTCGGAAATTTATCTATAACTTAAGCGACACAATAAAAGCTTTTTCTATTCTTTTATTAACGGATTTATGTATTGGATTCCACTCGCCTCATGGTTGGGAACTAATGATTGGTTCTGTCTACAAGGATTTTGGATTTTATCATAATAATCAAATTATATCTGGTCTTGTTTCCACCTTTCCAGTCATTCTAGATACAATTTTAAAATATTGGATCTTCCGTTATTTAAATCGTGTATCTCCGTCACTTGTAGTCATTTATCATTCAATGAATGACTAAAAATGATCTACTGATATAAATTAT